CCTTTTCGTTTAAAACCTTGGCACAGATCTAAATTAAAATTCCCTTATACTTCTAAAAGTAAAAAAAAAAAGAAAGTACAAGAAAAGGATTTTTGTTTTTTAACAGTTTGGGGAATGGAAACGGAAGTTCCTTTTGGTTCTCCCCAAAAACGGCTTTCAATTTTTAAACCCATCTTTAAAAAACTTGAAAAAAAAATTCGAAAGAGAACAAAAAATGGTTTTCAAGTTATACCAATTTTAGAAGAAAGAACAAAATTATTTCAAAATTCATCAAAAGAAAAAAACTACTGGTTCATCAAAAACATTTTTTTTCGACAAAAAACAATAAAGAAACTTTCAAAATCAAAAATAAATAAAAATTTTTTATCGGAATTTATAGAAATAGATGAATTAAATGAAAATAAAAAAAAAAAAGATTCGATAATCAATAACAACCATCATATGGTTTCGAAATTGTCCACTCGAATTCGACCTATACCGTGTACAAATTATTTACTGATAGAAAAAAAAATGAAAGATCTTTCGGCTAGAAGAAAGATAATTCTAAATCAAATAGAAAAAATTATAAAAGAAAAGAACAAAAAAAATCGAACTTCAGAAAAAACTATTAGTCTTAAAAAAATAAAAAGAAGTTCTAATGTTAAAAAATTCAACTCATCAAACAAAATTTCATACATATTAAAAAAAAAAAATGCTCGATTATCACGTAAATTTTACTTTTTTATAAAAATTTTGATTGAAAATATATACATAGATATCTTTTTAAGTATCATTAATATTCCAAGGCTCAATGCACAGCTTTTTCTTGAATCAATAAAAAAGATTATTACTAAATACATTTCCAATAATGAATCAAATAAAAAAAAAATCGATAAACCAAATCAAAATAAATTTCACTTTATTTCGATTATAAAAAAGTCAAGAGATATCGCTGTTATTAATAAGAATTCAAAAATTTTTTGTGATATATCTTTCTTATCACAAGCCTATGTATTTTACAAACTATCACAAAGAAAAATTCTTAACTTATATAAATTAAGATCAATCTTTGAATACCAGAACCTTTTTCTTAAGAATGAAATAAAAGATTATTTTATAGACCAAGGATTATTTAATTCGAAATTAAAAGAAAAAAATTTGATAAATTCTTTTTCTTTAATGAATCAACGGAAAAACTGGTTAAGAAGTCATTATCAATATAAATATGATTTATCTCAGCTTAGATGGTCTAGATTAATGCCAGAAAAATGGCGAAATAGAATCTATCAACACCATATGGCTGAAAATAAAAAATTAAGCAAATGGAATTTAAATGAACAAGACCAATTCATTCATTATGACAAAAAATTTGAGGTAAACTTATTTTCGAATCAACAGCAAAAGAATAATTTAAAAAAAAAAAAACACGCTAAATATAGTCTTTTATCATCTAAATCTATTAATTATGAAAAAAAGACGGACTTTTCTATTTATGAATCACCAACTAATAAAGAAACGATTCTTTATAATTCCAACACAAATAAAAGCAAATTATTTGATATCTTAGAAGGTATTCCTATGACTAATTATCTAGCGGAAAATGATATTATCGATATCGAGAAAAGTCCAAACCGAAAATATTTTGATTGGCGACTTATCCATTTTTGTCTTAGAAAGAGGGTCGATATTGAGTCCTGGATCGATACCGGAAGCAAAGATAAAAAAAAGACTAAAACTCCAACTAATAAATATCAAATAATTGCTAAAATTGATAAGAAAAAAAATTCTTTTGTTCCAATTTACCAAGATCAAGAAATTAATGCATCTAAGCAAACCCCCTTTTTTTTTGATTGGATGGGAATGAATAAAGAAATACAAAAAAGTCTCATATTGAATTTTGAAGTTTGGTTCTTTCGAAAATTTGTGATACTTTACAACACATATAAGAAAAAACCATGGACAATACCGATTCAATTTCTTCTTTTAAATTTTCATAGAAATAAAAATATTAGTAAAAATAAGAAAATCAACGGGAATAAAAAAGGCCACCTTCTTATATCTATATCATCGAATAAAAACAAAATTATTGAATTAGAGAATCGAAATAATGAAGAAAAAGATATTGACGACGATTATATGGGATTAGATATGACAAAACATAGAAATAAAAAGCAAAACAAAAGTCATACAGAAGTAGAGCTTGATTTCTTCCTAAAAGAGTATTTATGTTTTCAATTAAGATGGAATGTTTCTTTAAATCAAAAAATAATTGATAATATCAAAACATCTTGTTTCCTACTTAGACTAACAAATCCACGAGAAATTATTATATCGGCTATTCAAAGGAACGAACTAAATCTGAATATTCTGATGGTTCAGAAAGATGTAACTCTTACAGAATTGATGAAAAAGAGAATATTGATTATCGAACCTATTCGTCTGTCGATAAAAACTGATGGACAATTTCTTTTGTATCAAATGGTGGGTATCTTATTAGTTCATAAGAACAAAGAACAAATTAATAAAAAATATAGAGAAAAATTCTATGTTGATAAAAATAAAAAGACTTTTACCGATGAAAGACATTCCAAGATAATTGGAAATAGAGAAAAAAATGATTATGATTTATTTGTTCCTGAAAATATTTTATCCCCTAAACGTCGTAGAGAATTAAGAATTCGAATTTCTTTCAATTTTAAAAATAAAAACGATATTCAGATAAATACAGAAATTTTCAATGGTAATAACATAAAAAAAGGGAGTCCCGTTTTGGAGAAAACAAAACGTTTTTGGAGAGAAAAAAATAAATTAATTAAATCGAAATTTTTTCTTTGGCCCAATTTTCGATTAGAGGATTTAGCTTGTATGAATCGCTATTGGTTCGATACTAATAATGGCAGTCGGTTCAGTATGGTAAGAATATATATATATCCGCGGTTGAAATTTTAATAAGGGCGAATTTTTCATATATATTATATATATCATAGCTTATTTGTTATAGTAGATGAAACGAAGAAGATAGCCGCCTTATTCTTTTATCCTCCATATTCCATTCGGGTACATAGAATTCAATCATCTATGAATTAGATCTAGAAATAGAAATGAATCAATGGAATTTTTTTTTACTTTTTTTTAGTTAGAATTTTTTTCTTCTTTGTAAGCGACGAAATAGACAATCCTTCAAATTTTTGATTGATTAATTCAAAATTCTGTCAAATAGAATTTTGAATTACTAACAAAGTAAACTAACAAAGTAAAGATTTTTGTGTATACAAAATTAAGATGAACTGACATTATTTATTAATAGAATACATTTATTAATTTATTATTATTACTGATCAATAAAAAATATCTTAAACTTAAAACTAAAAAAAGGGGGGAGTCCTTGTTTTATGGTAAAAAATTCATTCATTTCAGTTATTTCACAAAAAGAAAAAGACGAAAACAAGGGATCCGCTGAATTTCAAATAGTAAGTTTCACAAATAAGATACGAAGACTTACTTCACATTTGGAATTGCATAGAAAAGACTATTTATCTCAGAGAGGTTTGCGGAAAATTTTAGGAAAACGCCAACGACTGTTGTCGTATTTAGAAAAAAAAAATAAAGTACGTTATAAAGAATTAATTAGTCGGTTGGATATTCGGAAGTTAAAAACTCATTAATTTCTTAATTTGAAGAGTTTTTTTGAATTATTTGATTTATTAGATCTTGAGATGAACTTCTTTTTGTTTTCAGTAACTCGTGGAATGGATCGAGGAAACTCCTATGAATATACCAGCTAAACGAAAAGACCTTATGATAGTGAATATGGGTCCCCACCACCCATCGATGCACGGTGTTCTTCGACTCATCATTACTCTAGACGGTGAGGATGTTATTGATTGTGAACCAATATTAGGTTATTTACACAGAGGAATGGAAAAAATTGCAGAAAATCGAACAATTATACAGTATTTGCCCTATGTAACACGATGGGATTATTTGGCTACTATGTTCACAGAAGCAATAACAGTAAATGGTCCAGAACTGTTAGGAAATATTCAAGTGCCAAAAAGGGCTGGCTATATTAGAGTAATTATGTTGGAATTAAGTCGTATAGCTTCTCATTTGTTATGGCTTGGGCCTTTTATGGCAGATATTGGTACACAGACTCCTTTCTTCTATATTTTTAGAGAGAGAGAGTTAATATATGATTTATTTGAAGCTGCCACTGGTATGAGAATGATGCATAATTATTTTCGTATCGGGGGGGTAGGGGCTGATCTACCTCATGGTTGGATAGATAAATGTTTGGATTTTTGCGATTATTTTTTAACAGGAGTTGTTGAATATCAAAAACTTATTACACGAAATCCTATTTTTTTAGAACGAGTTGAAGGAGTAGGTATTGTTGGTGCGGAGGAAGCAATAAATTGGGGGTTATCGGGACCAATGTTACGAGCTTCCGGAGTACAATGGGATCTTCGTAAAGTTGATCATTATGAGTCTTACGACGAATTTGATTGGGAAGTCCAGTGGCAAAAAGAAGGAGATTCATTAGCTCGTTATTTAGTCCGAATTGGTGAAATGCTGGAATCTATAAAAATTATTCAACAGGCTCTTGAAGGAATTCCAGGGGGGCCCTATGAGAATTTAGAAACCCGACGCTTTGATTTTGATAGAGAAAAGGATCCGGAATGGAACGATTTCGAATATCGATTCATTAGTAAAAAAACTTCTCCTACTTTTGAATTACCGAAACAAGAACTTTATGTCAGAGTGGAAGCCCCAAAAGGAGAATTGGGAATTTTTCTGATAGGGGATCAGAGCGGGTTTCCTTGGAGATGGAAAATTCGACCACCAGGTTTTATCAATTTGCAAATTCTTCCTGAATTAGTTAAAAGAATGAAATTGGCTGATATTATGACAATACTAGGTAGTATAGATATCATTATGGGAGAAGTTGATCGTTGAAATGATAATTGATACAACAGAAGTACAAGCTATCCATTCTTTTGCTAGCTTAGAATCCTTAAACGAAGTCTATGGAATTATATGGGAGTTTGTTCCTATTTTGACTCTTGTATTGGGAATCACACTAAGCATACTAGTAATTGTATGGTTAGAAAGAGAAATATCCGCAGGTATACAACAACGCATTGGACCCGAATATGGAGGTCCTTTAGGAGTTCTTCAAGCTCTAGCGGATGGGACAAAACTACTTTTCAAAGAGAATCTTTTTCCATCTAGGGGGGATACTCATTTATTCAGTATTGGACCATCTATAGCAGTTATATCAACTCTCTTAAGCTATTCAGTAATTCCTTTTGGCTATCACTTTGTTTTAACCGATATAAATATTGGTGTTTTTTTATGGATTGCCATTTCAAGTATTGCTCCCGTTGGACTTCTTATGTCAGGATATGGATCAAATAATAAATATTCCTTTTTAGGTGGTCTACGAGCTGCTGCTCAATCGATTAGTTATGAAATACCTTTAACTATTTGTATGTTAGCCATATCTCTACGTGCGACTCGTTGAAACAGAAATTTCTCACTATTATTTTTATAAAGAAAGTTAAATGAATTGAATAGATATCTTCATTTTTTATTCATCAATTTTGTTCATGAACTAAATTGGATAGTTATATGAGTGAAAAAAAAAAAAAACAACTTCGAAATTTGCAGTAAAAAAATTGAGACTCATTTCCTAGGTACAAGAATAAAAAGGAAAACAGAAATAAACATAAAAAAAGAAGACCATTTGCCCCGAAATTGGTTGATTAGTCATCCTAACTTGAAGCGGGCTCAAAAAATAAAATTTATGGAGTTTTCACTATTATTTTATTTATAGGTATTTTCCATAGGTATTACCCTAATGCTAACAGGTGATTGAGCAAAAATGAGTGGATGGTTAGGAACACGAAGATACACAAAGGATTAGTAATAGAGATTTTTAAAATTATCGAAAAAACTATTTCGACAAAAAGTATATTAATCGGGGCTTTAAGTTCGTAGAAATGATCAGGCAGTGCTCCCCATGATTCCAATTCAGAGTATGCTCCTACCCAACAATTAAAGAACTGACTATCCGGAACGAAATAATCCTTTCCTTTTTTTTAACCCCCTTGTCGTTTCGTTTTTTCAGAACGAAGAATAAGAACGAAAAAAAAAAGAATCGAATTACAATAATTACAATAGAAAAAAAAAGAAAAATCCTTTTTTTTTTATTCTTTTCTCCTATATGGATATTCATAGAGATAGAATTCGTGTCATAATTGGGTCTCGTAATAGAAAATGATAGGTTGAAATATCTATTTGGTATTTTAACAAGGAATTTTACAAAGAGTATTTTATTGAAGGATTAAAGTTATTACTCAAGAAAGAAAAATTGAAATTATTAAAGGTAAAGGATGAGATCAATTCCGAAGTAATTTTGTATTTTTAGTATTCTAACAGATAGAATTTCATTGCTCGAATTTTGGAACGTCGATAGATTTTATCTTATTTTGATCCGCTCTATTCTACAAATATATCAAAATAAATAATACAATTGATCTGTTCCTTAAATTTATTTTTGGACTTCGAGGAGCCGTATGAGGTAAGAATCTCATGTACGGTTCTGGAATAGCGATGAGAACAGTGATGTTATCACCGACTATGATTATCTAACAGTTCAAGTACAGTTGATATAGTTGAGGCACAAGCAAAATCTGGTTTTTGGGGGTGGAATTTGTGGCGTCAACCAATAGGATTTTTTATTTTTTTTATTTCTTCTCTAGCAGAATGTGAAAGATTACCTTTTGATTTGCCAGAAGCAGAAGAAGAATTAGTAGCAGGTTATCAAACGGAATATTCGGGTATTAAATTTGGTTTATTTTATATTGCTTCCTATTTAAACTTATTAGTTTCTTCATTATTTGTAACAGTTCTTTACTTGGGCGGTTGGAATATCTGTATTCCCTATATATTTGTTCATGAGTTTTTTGAAATAAATAACATAAGCGGAGTCGTTGGACCAACAATTGGTATCTTTATTACATTGGTTAAAACTTATTTGTTCTTGTTCATTCCTATCACAACAAGATGGACTTTACCTAGACTACGAATGGACCAACTTTTAAATCTTGGATGGAAATTTCTTTTACCAATTTCCCTCGGTAATCTATTATTAACAACCTCTTTCCAACTCCTTTCACTATAAAAAAAAAAGAAAAAAAAAGAAAATTAGAAAAATTCTAATATTAAATATTAATTAATAATTAATTAATTAATAATTAATTAATAATAATAAAGAAAACTATAAGAAAAGAATATTATGATTTGTCTTCAACTCAAACAAGAGAAAAAAAAAATCAAATTATTCATAAAAATTTACGCTATGTTTCCCATGGTAACTGGGTTCATGAATTATGGGCAACAAACCATACGAGCCACAAGGTACATTGGTCAAAGTTTCATGATTACCTTATCCCATGCAAATCGTTTACCTGTAACTATTCAATATCCTTATGAAAAATTAATTACATCGGAGCGTTTCCGCGGTCGAATCCATTTCGAATTTGATAAATGCATTGCTTGTGAAGTATGTGTTCGTGTATGCCCTATAGATCTGCCTGTTGTTGATTGGAAATTGGAAACTGACATTCGAAAGAAACGGTTGCTTAATTACAGTATTGATTTCGGAATCTGTATATTTTGCGGCAACTGTGTTGAGTATTGTCCAACAAATTGTTTATCAATGACGGAAGAATATGAGCTTTCTACTTATGATCGTCATGAATTGAATTATAATCAAATTGCTTTGGGTCGTTTACCAATATCAGTAGTTGACGATTATACGATTCGAACAATTTTAAATTCAACTAAAAAAAAAATGGATAAACCACTTTGATTGATTTAAAAATACAATTATTAAACTAAAAAAAGGAAAGTTCCGTTTTGATCTAAAAATATAGAAGGGGTTTTCTTTCATTTTCTTAGTCAATGACTACAAAAATTCGAAATTCCAACTATTAATTTGATTGATGAGAAAATTGCATCGAAATTTAATTTGGATTGACAATCTATTAAGATATCTATAATTCTATCCAAAATTCTTTCGAGAATAAAATTTGAATGCCTTTTCTTTTTCAAGAAATTCAAGAAAGAATGAAATTAGTTCAATAGTTGTAAATATAGTAATTATTTAGACCCCCTCGAATTTAAAATTAAGAAGCCTATAATAATTATTATATATAATAATATATATAATAATTATTATAATAATAAAATAAAAAATAATCAAAATATAAAATATAAAAAAGTTTTTCCTGGTCAAGTCAATAGTCAATAAGGTCATGAAAAAACAATTCAATTTTTTTATTTCTTATTTTACGTGCAATGGATTCACCTGGACTAATACATGATTTTCTTTTAGTCTTTCTGGGATTAGGTCTTATATTAGGAGGTTTAGGGGTAGTATTATTTACCAACCCAATTTATTCTGCCTTTTCATTAGGATTCGTTCTTGTTTGTATATCTTTAGTTTATATTTTATCAAACTCTCATTTTGTAGCTGCTGCGCAGCTCCTTATTTATGTGGGAGCTATAAATGTTTTAATTATATTTGCCGTAATGTTCATGAATGGTTCAGAATATTACAAAGATTTGAATCTTTGGACTGTTGGAAATGGGGTTACTTCCTTAATTTGTACAAGTATTTTTGTTTCACTAATTACTATTATTCCCGATACGTCATGGTACGGAATTATTTGGACTACAACAAAAAATCAGATTATAGAACAAGATTTGATAAGTAATGGTCAACAAATTGGAATTCATTTAGCAACAGATTTTTTTCTTCCATTTGAATTCATTTCAATAATTCTTTTAGTTGCTTTGATAGGTGCGATTGCTGTGGCTCGTCAGTAAGAAACTTTTCGAATTAATAATCGAAATCAAAATTAAAACTGTTTTCTATGTTATCACATCTCTTTTCCTTCAATTTTATTTAAAGATTATTTATAAAGATTATTTATGTATAAATGTATAAATTCTTTTATTTGATCTATTATCCATATATTTATTTGTTCAGTACTTATGATATTCTTAATTCGAGTCAATCTCAGGTGGAATTGTTGTTCATATTGAAATAAATCGAAATTGAAAAATTGATAAGGAGTTGGTCAATGATGCTCGAGCATGTACTTATTTTGAGTGCCTTTTTATTTTCTATCGGTATCTATGGATTAATCACGAGTCGAAATATGGTTAGAGCCCTTATGTGTCTTGAACTTATACTGAATGCTGTTAATATAAATTTCGTAACATTTTCTGATTTTTTTGATAGTCGCCAACTAAAAGGAAATATTTTTTCAATTTTTGTTATAGCTATCGCAGCCGCTGAAGCAGCTATTGGACCGGCTATTGTTTCGTCAATTTATCGTAACAGAAAATCCACCTGTATCAATCAATCGAATTTGTTGAATAAGTAGTATTAATTGTTATAGAATATAATTTTCATATTTATTAATTTGAGTTGGTATGTATGATATCTAAGTTGTCTGATCATGTTTGTGAAAACGTAAGAAATTAAAATATCTTGGCTCTATCTCAGAAGTTGATCCAGAATTGATAAAATTTCTGGTAAATCATTGATTCGTCTGGTTTCTAAATATATGCTGATTCATTTAGAAATTTACTAGATTGAAATTTTATGACGTTAAAAAAATTTTTAATCCAATGTCACATTCAGTAAAAATTTATGATACATGTATCGGGTGTACTCAATGTGTCCGAGCCTGTCCCACGGATGTATTAGAAATGATACCTTGGGATGGGTGTAAATCCAAACAAATTGCTTCCGCTCCAAGAACAGAGGATTGTGTCGGTTGTAAAAGATGTGAATCCGCTTGTCCAACAGATTTCTTGAGTGTTCGAGTTTATTTATGGCATGAAACAACTCGAAGCATGGGTCTAGCTTATTGATAGTTTCCATAAAACCCCACTTGAATACATTTGCTTTTTTGTTTACCGACAAAAACCCGTACTCGAAAAAATATTTTCTAGCACGGGTTTTTCCAGTCTAAGCGTATCTTGTCTTTACCACGAATTCTTTTCCTTGGTTAACAATATTTGTAGTTTTACCGATAGCGGCGGGTTTATTAATTTTATTTTTCCCTCATAGAGGAAATAAGGTAATTAGGTGGTATACTTTATATATATGTATAGTAGAGCTCCTTTTAATAACTTATGCGTTCTCTTATTATTTTCAATTTGAGGACCCATTAATCCAATTAGCAGAAGATTATAAATGGATCCCGTTTTTTGATTTGTACTGGAGATTGGGAATAGATGGATTTTCTTTAGGACCTATTTTACTGACAGGATTTATCACCACTTTAGCGACTTTAGCGGCTTGGCCGATTACTCGGGATTCTCGATTATTCAATTTTCTGATGTTGGCAATGTATAGTGCTCAAATAGGATTATTTTCATCTCAAGATCTTTTACTTTTTTTTATCATGTGGGAGTTAGAATTACTTCCCGTCTATCTACTTCTTTCCATGTGGGGGGGAAAGAAACGTCTGTATTCAGCTACAAAGTTTATTTTGTATACTGCAGGCGGTTCGGTTTTTTTATTAATGGGAACTTTAGGTATCGCTTTATATGGTTCTAATGAACCAACATTTAATTTTGAAACATCAGCCAATCAATCATATCCTGTGGGACTAGAAATATTTTTCTATATTGGATTTCTTATTGCTTTTGCTGTCAAATCACCGATTATACCCTTACATACATGGTTACCAGACACTCATGGGGAAGCACATTACAGTACTTGTATGCTTCTAGCCGGAATCCTATTAAAAATGGGGGCGTATGGATTGATTCGAATCAATATGGAATTATTACCTCATGCTCATTCTATCTTCTCCCCCTGGTTGATAATAATAGGCGTAATGCAAATAATCTATGCAGCTTCAACATCTCCTGGTCAACGAAATTTAAAAAAAAGAATAGCCTATTCTTCTGTATCTCATATGGGTTTCATAATTATAGGAATTTGCTCTATAAGTGATATGGGACTCAATGGAGCTATTTTACAAATTCTATCCCATGGGTTTATTGGTGCTGCACTATTTTTCTTGGCAGGAACTGGTTATGATAGAATACGTCGTCTTTATCTTGACGAAATGGGCGGAATGGCTCCCTTAATGCCAAAACTATTCACGACCTTCAGTATTTTATCACTAGCTTCCCTTGCATTACCGGGCATGAGTGGTTTTTTTGCGGAATTGATAGTCTTTTTTGGACTAATTAGTGGCCAAAAATACCTTTTAACGACAAAAATATTAATTACTATCGTAATGGCAGTTGGAATGATATTAACTCCTATTTATTTATTATCTATGTTACGACAGATGTTCTATGGATACAAACTGTTTAATGCTCCAAACTCTTATTTTTTTGATTCTGGACCTCGGGAATTATTTGTTTCGATCTCTATCCTTCTGCCTGTAATAAGTATTGGTATTTATCCGGATTTCGTTTTCTCATTATCAATTGACAGAGTCGAAGCTATTCTATCTAATTATTTTTATAGATAGTTTTTCTAAAAAAAAAAATCCTATGATTTTTGATTTTCAAAAATTCAAAATTATTAGGTTACACAATGAAAAAACTTCTTTTTTACTCTCTTAAATCTTGAATTTTAATTAACAAAAAATGAATTCTAAGCAAAAATTTTTGGCATTTGTGAGAACTTTTTGAATTACCATACTAGTTGATTCAAAAAGTTCTCAACAGCTTACCTGAAGCTTTTTGTCTCTATATTTTGCTGTCCTAGAGAGTTGCATTCGTCAGACTCTTTCTTCAAGTGGTAATTGTTAATGTAAATGAACCATAACTATGTAGTCCTATTCCTAATAAATTCACTCCAAAATAGCATATCCAAATTATAAGAAAACCGCTAGAAGCGACAATTGCCGAATTTAAACCCTCAAAATTTTTATTTGTTCGAGTATGAAAAAAAATCGCGAATATGGTCCATGTAATAAACGCCCAAGTTTCCTTTGGGTCCCAATTCCAATATGATCCCCATGCTTCATTAGCCCAGACTGCTCCCGAAAGAATACCTATAGTTAAAAAAATAAATCCTATACTTATAATCCGATAACTCCAGTCATCTAATTGTTGAATCAATTGAAACCTATAATAATTCTTAGACGAAAGAACGGAAATATTTCTTAAAACATTTTTTCGGTTCGTTATATATTGTATCTCATTAAAGTAAAATGAATCGGGTAATAAATTATTGCTTTTATCAAAAATTCTTATGATTTTTTGAAATCTGATGACTAGAAATGCTACTGATAATAATGATCCACACAAAAGAGCTGCATAGCCCAATATCATCATACTTACGTGCATCATTAACCACTGGGATTGAAGAGCGGGCACTAACATTTCTGATTGATGCATGCCTTTTAAAAGACCTGAAGTGGCAAACCCTTGAGTAAAAAGAGTACTTGGCGCGGTTATTGCGCTTAAATAATTTTTATATTTTTTAAAATACGGAACTATATGAATAGCAGAAAATGCCCATGAAAGAAAGATTAATGATTCATATAAATCACTTAATGGTAAATGTCCACCAAAAAACCAACGAGTAACTAATAATCCTGTTATACAGAAAACAGTAGTTATCATGCCTTTTTCTGACGAATCATAGAGTTCTACGAATTCATCGACCAATAAGGTTATCAAATGAATTGTAATTACAATTGACACGACTGAAAAAGATATATGAGTTAATATATGCTCTAAAGCCGAAACTATCATAAAGTAAAAAATAAAATAAAAAAGTTATGGGGGTTCCTCTTTTCGTATATATAATTGAAATTAGGAAGTAAAGTCATTATAGGATATATTGTATCCTTTTGAAAATTCCAGGATCTAATACCGCTACTCGGACTCGAACCGAGATGCTCTAGCACTGCTTCCTAAGAGCAGCGTGTCTACCAATTTCACCATAGCGGCTTGCTTGAAATTATAATAATCACTTTTTATTTAATCGTCGAGCTTTGAGGCAATACTTTACTTTTTACGAAATATTCAAATTCATGACGAAATTTTTATTTAAGAATAAAAACAAATCAAATTTTATGAATTCCAATTCAAATATTTATTACATTCAATAGATTTCTCGAAATATTTTATTGCTTAGTTTTTTATTGTGTAAAGAGTTTGAGTTAGGATTTCGAAACATCATTAGATATTCTATCATATAACAAAAAAATTTCTAGTTCTGCTACGTACTTAAAAAAAAATTGTCTTTACTTTATCCGAAAGCTTCTTTTTTTTTTTTATAGATTTTTACTATTCGCTTCCTTACTCTATATATTAAATCTGAAAATTATACTCTTTTCATCAAAAAAGCCTATCCGAATTATTTCTATCTTTTTTCATCATATTAAATATATAAAAAAATACATCAATAAAGTTTAAGAACCTAAATTTTTTTTATCCTGAAATTGTTAGTTAGCCGAATATTTTAGAATTATATTTAAAAACCTTTAACTTTTTTTTCGTATAATTTGTTAAACTCAACGAAAAAGTATATCTAATTCAAATTGAATTTGAAAATACAAATGAGACTATTAATTAATTTGTTAAAATAAAAAAAAATTGAATAATTCTTTACTTTATACCTATGGAAAATATAAAAGAAAAGTGTCAAATATAACAGTCTTTTTTCGAAACATAATTAAAAAAAATAACTCCATTTCAAAAGGTACTAGTTAATGGTTGTGAAATGGTTCTGAATAAATAAACAAATAAAATAATTATTTTATTGAATCCAGTAAGGATCTGCTAACATTATTCGTGCTTCTGTTAAAATTAGCTTTTTTTATTATTACTATCACTATCAAAATTTAATAAACCACTTTTTTTAGAATTCTTTAACCTTTCTCTATGTAGATAAAAATTTTTAATTAAAAATAAAAAATTTTAAGTAATTTTTTGAATAATAATGGCTTTCTAGTTAGTTAGAATAAGTATTTTTTTATTTTCAGTAGTATCTTTATTTGACGAATTCGAACTTTTTGATTTTAATATGTGAATTTTTTTTTAATTGATAATAATTAAAAATAGAAATATAAAATTGGATTTCATTTTTATATACTTTGTATTTTTTCTTTTTCATTTATTTTCTTTATTGACTGATTTAAAATAAAAAGATATAAGAGCTGATAAATCAGAAACACGAAATAATTAATTAGTAATTAAAAAAGTTTTTGTTATGGAACATATATATCAATATTCATGGATCATACCTTTCCTTACATTCCCAGTCCCTATGTTAATAGGAACAGGACTTCTCCTTTTTCCGGTGACAACAAAAAAACTTCGTCGTATGTGGGCTTTTCCAAGTGTTTTATTGTTAAGTATAGTTATGATTTTTTCACTCGATCTGTCTATTCAGCAAATAAATAGCAGTTTTATTTATCAACATATATGGTCATGGACCATCAATAATGATTTTTCTTTAGAGTTCGGACACTTGATTGACCCACTTACTTCTATTTTGTTAATATTAATTATTACAGTTGGAATTATGGTTCTTTTTTATAGTGATAATTATATGTCTCATGATCAAAGCTATTTGAGATTTTTTGCTTATATGAGTTTTTTCAATACTTCAATGTTGGGATTAGTTACTAGTTCGAATTTGCTACAAATTTATATTTTTTGGGAATTAGTTGGAATGTGTTCTTATCTTTTAATAGGTTTTTGGTTCACACGACCTAGTGCATCGAATGCTTGTCAAAAAGCATTTGTAACTAATCGTGTAGGGGATTTTGGTTTATTATTAGGAATTATTGGTCTTTATTGGATAACGGGCAGCTTCGAATTTCGAGATTTGTTCAAAATAGTCACTAACTTGATTTCTAATAATCAAGTTAATCTTGTATTCGTTACTTTGTGTACCTTTTTCTTATTTTTCGGTGCAATTGCTAAATCAGCACAATTTCCTCTTCATGTATGGTTGCC